GGTAAAAACACATTCTAAGGAATCAAAAAAAGTGAAAAATTGGATCTATATACAACGAATCACACCTACCAAAAAAAAGTATTTTGTTTTGGTTCGACCAGTAATCATATATGAGATAGCGAACGGTATCAATTTAGAAACACTTTTCCCCGCGGATCTATTGCAGGAAAAGGATAATCTGAAACTTCGAGTTGTCAATTATATTCTTTATGGAAATAGTAAACCAATTCGGGGAATTTCTGACACAAGTATTCAATTAGTTCGTACTTGTTTAGTCTTGAATTGGGATCAAGACAAAAAAAGTTCTTCTATCGAGGAGGCCCGCGCTTCTTTTGTTGAAGTAAGCACAAATGGTCTGATTCGTGATTTCCTAAGAATCAATCTATTGAAATCCAAAATTTCATATATCAGTAGTAGTAGTAGAACTAGAAAAAGGAATGATCCATCAGGTTTCGGACCGATCTCTAATAATGGATCAGATCCCACCAATATTAATCCATTTTATCCCAGTTATGACAAGGCAAGGATTCAACAATCACTTAAACAAAATCACGGAACTATTAGTACGTTATTGAATAGAAATAAGGAATGTCAATTTTTGCTAATTTTGTCATCATCTAATTGTTTTCGAATGGATGCATTCAATGATGTAAAACATCACAATGTAATAAAAGAATCAATTAAAAGAGATCCTATAATTTCAATTCAAAATTCGTTGGGCCCATTAGGAATTCAAATTGAAAATTTTGATTTATTAAACCATTTCAATTTAATAACTCATAATCAGATCTCCATAACTAAATATTTTAAACTTGACAATTTAAAAAAGACTTTTCAAGTACTTAAATATTATTTAATGGATGAAACCGGGAGAATTGTTAATCCCGATCCATGCAGTAAGAGTGTTTTGAATCCATTCACTTTGAATTGGTATTTTCTCCATCATAATTATCATCCTAATGATTGTGAATCTTTCTTCACAATAATTAGACTGGGACAATTTATTTGTGAAAATGTATGTATTGACAAAAGCGGACCACATCTAAAATCGGGTCAAGTTATAATTGTTCACATTGACTCTGTAGTAATAAGATCGGCTAAGCCTTATTTGGCCACGCCAGGAGCAACCGTTCATGGCCATTATGGAGAAATCCTTTACGAAGGAGCTACATTAGTTACATTTATATATGAAAAATCGAGATCTGGTGATATAACGCAGGGTCTTCCAAAAGTGGAACAAGTGTTAGAAGTGCGTTCAATTGATTCAATATCGATAAACCTAGAAAAGAGAGTTGAGGGTTGGAACGAGTGTATAACAAGAATTCTTGGAATTCCTTGGGGATTCTTGATTGGTGCTGAGTTAACTATCGTGCAAAGTCGTATCTCTTTGGTTAATAAGATCCAAAAAGTTTATCGATCTCAAGGGGTGCAGATCCATAATAGGCATATAGAAATTATTGTACGGCAAATAACATCAAAAGTATTGGTTTCAGAAGACGGAATGTCTAATGTTTTTTCACCCGGAGAACTAATTGGATTGTTCCGAGCAGAACGAACGGGACGCGCTTTGGAAGAAGCCATCTGTTACCGACCCGTATTATTGGGAATAACGCGAGCATCTCTGAATACTCAAAGTTTCATATCCGAGGCGAGTTTTCAAGAAACTGCTCGCGTTTTAGCAAAAGCTGCTCTCCGCGGTCGTGTCGATTGGTTGAAAGGCCTAAAAGAAAACGTTGTTCTAGGCGGTATGATACCCGTCGGTACCGGATTCAAAAGATTCGTGCAAGGCTCAAGGAAACATAAAAAGATCCCTTTGAACAGCAAAAATAAGAATTTATTCGAGGGGGAATTTAGAGCTAGAGATATTTTATTCCACCAGAGAGAGTTATTTGATTCTTGCATTTCAATAAATTTCTATGATACATCAGAATAAGCATTTCTAGGATTTAATGATTCCTAAGAGCGGATTCATCCTTTTATTTTAATTAATCGTGGTCCTGTGATTTGTTCCATGTGATTTATTAATAGTAATAAAGAAAATAAGGAATAGAATGAAATTAATTGCTTGGATCGTATATCAACATCCAATCTCCGGGAAAAGATAAGGTTCCATCGGAACAATTATTTATTTAAGGGTACCCCCTCTCTCTTTTTCTTTGTTTGAAAAAGAAAGAGAGAGAGAGGAAGTGTGGGTAGAAATGATAAAAAGATATTGGAACATTAATTTAGAAGAGATGATGAAAGCGGGAGTTCATTTTGGTCATGGTACTAGAAAATGGAACCCAAGAATGTCCCCTTATATCTCTGCAAAACGTAAAGGTATTCATATTACAAATCTTACTAGAACTGCTCGTTTTTTATCAGAAGCTTGTGATTTAGTTTTTGATGCAGCAAGCAAGAGAAAACAATTCTTAATTGTTGGTACCAAAAATAAAGCAGCGGATTCAGTAGCCCGGGCTGCAATAAGGGCTCGGTGTCATTATGTTAATAAAAAATGGCTCGGCGGTATTTTAACGAATTGGTCTACTACAGAAACTAGACTTCAAAAGTTCAGGGACTTGAGAATGGAACAAAAGACCGGTAGACTCAACCGTCTTCCGAAAGGAGATGGGACTCGATTGAGGAGACAGTTAGCTCACTTGCAAACATATCTGGGTGGGATTAAATATATGACAGGGTTACCCGATATTGTAATACTCGTTGATCAGCAAGAAGAATATACGGCTCTTCGGGAATGTATCACTTTGGGAATTCCAACCATTTGTTTAATTGATACAAACTGTGACCCGGATCTCGCAGATATTTCGATTCCAGCGAATGATGACGCTATAGCTTCAATCCGATTAATTCTTAATAAATTAGTATTTGCAATTTGTGAGGGTCGTTCTAGCTATATACGAAATTCCTGATTAATAATAAGATAAAGAAATTTTTTTGGGAATTCCATATATTTATATATAATCGGTTACTATTTGTCAATCGTGCAAAAGAGATAAAAATAACTAGCTATATTATGTGATTTGTTGGTATTTAAAATATACAATTTAAGTAGGCAAATAAAAAAAACGATGGTTGAATCAAAATAATTCCTTTTAAAGTTTTCTTTCAGGGGGTAGTATGAATGTTCTATCATGTTCCATCAACATCCTAAAAGGGTTATATGATATATCTGGTGTGGAAGTAGGCCAGCATTTCTATTGGAAAATAGGAGATTTCCAAGTACACGCCCAAGTACTTATTACTTCTTGGGTTGTAATTGCTATCTTATTAGGTTCAGCCATTGTAGCTGTTCGGAACCCCCAAACCATTCCAACTGGCGGTCAGAATTTCTTCGAATATGTCCTTGAATTCATTCGAGATGTGAGCCAAACTCAGATCGGAGAGGAATACGTCCCATGGGTCCCCTTTATTGGAACGATGTTTCTATTTATTTTTGTTTCTAATTGGGCGGGTGCACTTTTACCTTGGAAGATTATAGAGTTACCTCATGGGGAGTTAGCTGCACCTACGAATGATATAAATACTACCGTTGCTTTAGCTTTACTTACGTCAATAGCTTATTTTTATGCGGGCCTTAGCAAAAAAGGATTAGGTTATTTCAGTAAATACATTCAACCAACTCCAATTCTTTTACCCATTAACATTTTAGAAGATTTCACAAAACCTTTATCACTTAGTTTTCGACTTTTCGGAAATATATTAGCGGATGAATTAGTAGTTGTTGTTCTTGTTTCTTTAGTACCTTCAGTGGTTCCTATACCTGTCATGTTCCTTGGGTTATTTACAAGTGGTATTCAAGCTCTTATTTTTGCAACTTTAGCTGCGGCTTATATAGGCGAATCCATTGAGGGGCATCATTAACGAATTTTGTTTTGAAATAGCCTTTTTTATCTTATAGTCTAAGGCAATCTATTCTTGTTCAAGATAATATACTTATACTTAGTGAACATAAATATACACATAAATAGAAAAAAAGTTTATAACGATCTAAAGGAATAGTAAAAACAAAAAGGAAAGAAATCTAAAAGAGTTTTTTCCTAAACGGTCTTTTTCCTAGAATTCGTTTGAATCATTTATACCTTCGTCCAATCAATTTTTTTTTGGCTTGATTATTTTGTTCATTCAATTCCAATCCAATTTTAGGAGTCATAATCTGAATTAAGAGTTGTTTCCAACATGTGATTAAAAAAAGGGGTTTTTTCTATAGAGATAGAGCGATTTCTATTTCACTCGGTTTTATTCAATTCAATAGATTGACTAATAATAAAATATTACTAAATTAAAAAAAAAAAAAAATAATAAAATAACTTACAAGAAAACAAAGACTTATATTTCTATGCAATGATTCAGACTAATGAATTTGTCCATTTAGATTGATTGTATCCAAGTGGGATAATGATAAGGAAGAGAAAAAAAAAAAAAAATGAGATTCAGAAAAAAAATGGATTATTTACAAGAGTGAAATCAAACTAAGTTTATGGAATATATATATAAATAATGGAATAATGGCTATAAGCCAACTTTCTTTTTGTGAATATTTCAACATCTAAAAAATTATTTTAGAATTCGATTGAATTTAAGATATGAATAGTTGGTTTACGTTATGGAAGAAAGACGTGTATATGCAATATTAACTATTTATATAGTTAGATATTCGTTAAAAGATAGGTCGTCTAAAAGATATATCTAATCTGCCCTGGAGATTTCGATAGGGATTTCACTAAAAATTCCTCCTTTTCGTTTGGAACTGGGAATTCAATATTGAATAAAGAGATTAAATCAAGAAAAAGAACGAAGAGTTCGAAATTTATTGGTTGATTGTATCATTAACCATTTTTTTTTGGTGCGAGGAACTTATCATGAATCCATTGATTTCTGCCGCCTCCGTTATTGCTGCTGGGTTGGCTGTTGGGCTTGCTTCTATTGGACCTGGGGTTGGTCAAGGTACTGCCGCGGGGCAAGCTGTAGAAGGTATCGCAAGACAACCCGAGGCAGAGGGA